TGACTCTTCGCGCTTTGAAAACAGACATACGTGTATGTTGAGCTACCACTTTTGCTTCTCTATCCGAATCCGAATTTTCGTTCTTTATCATAAAAGAAAGTTCTCCCCCCGCCAATGAATGATAAGTGCCTAGGTGAAGTATAGTATAAGATAAGTCAGAAAAGTAAGAATAAGTAAGAAAAGTAGAAGTCTTAGTATACTAGAAAAAGAAAATAAAATACTCTACCTAGACTCTTACTAGAAGTTACTATAAGATAAAGACTCTTAAGATAAGGCTATTCACATGAATACTTAGTAGAACGACTAACGACGAGATTTATTATCGTTTCTCGCGTGTCTCACGAAAGTGAGAGTAGGTGCGAATTCTCCCAATTTGTGACCGACCATACGATCTGTGATATAAATAGGTAAATGTTCCTTTCCATTATGAATAGCGATTGTATGGCCAATCATTGTGGGTATAATGGTAGATGCCCGAGACCAAGTCACTATTATTTCTTTCTCCTCCCTCATGTTGAGTTTTTCAATTCTTCCCGATAAATGATTAGCTACAAAAGGATTTTTTTTTAGTGAACGTGTCACGGCTGATTACTCCTTTTTTTACATTTTTGAAATTGGCATTCTATGTCCAATATCTCGATCTTAATCTGAAGTATGAAGGTAAGAATCAATACAATAATGATGAACGGAAAAAAGAGAAAATCCTTTAGCTAGATAAGGGAAGGGGCGGATGTAGCCAAGTGGATCAAGGCAGTGGATTGTGAATCCCCCATGCGCGGGTTCAATTCCCGTCGTTCGCCCATCACATTATTTCCAATTCAAAAAATTCGATTTTCAATGTTCCTATTTACGGCGACGAAGAATAAAACTATCACTATATTTGTTCCTTTTCCTACTTCTTCTTCCAAGCGCAGGATAACCCCAAGGGGTTGTGGGTTTTTTTCTACCAATTGGGGCTCTCCCTTCACCGCCCCCATGAGGATGGTCTACAGGGTTCATAACTACTCCTCTTACTACAGGACGCTTACCTAGCCAACACTTAGATCCGGCTCTACCCAAACTTTTTTGGTTCACCCCAACATTACCCACTTGTCCGACTGTTGCTAAGCAGTTTTTGGATATCAAACGGACCTCCCCAGATGGTAATCTTAATGTGGCCGATTTACCCTCTTTTGCAATAAGTTTCGCTACAGCGCCTGCTGCTCTAGCTAATTGTCCACCCTTTCCAAGTGTGATTTCTATGTTATGTATGGCCGTGCCTAAGGGCATATCGGTTGAAGTAGATTCTTCTTTTTTCTCAATCAAAACCCCTTCCCAAACTGTACAAGCTTCTTCCAAAGCATACGGCTTTCTAGATGTATATGATGATATCTAGGCAGATGGATCTTATATGAATCGTATGATGAAGTACCACATGAGTGGATATATAGGAATCCAAATCTGCCGAATCACTCATGTTATGATCTTCTACATCCTAGGTCTCCCCGTTCCGTCATCTGGCTTATGTTCTTCATGTAGCATTCAGACCGGATGACTCTATGAAATTACGTCGATACTTCCACATATTACGGGTAACGTAGGAGACATCTCTCTTTTTCCCCGGGGGGGTCTTTCTAATTACCACTGCTTAGCTTTCAATTCGCCTCTGACCATCAAATGAAATGTGAATAACCCGTCCTCCTCTCTTTGAAACAAGGGGCGCTTCCGGTTCTGTGCGCGCTTCAAACAATTTTGTCTTCTCCATATTACCATATCTCTAGAGTCAGTAATTTTCTATGAGGAACTACTGAACTCAATCACTTGCTGCCGTTACTCAACAGTTTTCTGTTGAGGTCTATCCCGTAGGTGTACTCCAATTGGATCAGTGATCGATTTCTAGGTTTCGTCGTAAACCTAATTGGTTACTTCCAATTACGTAAATCAATAGTTCAAACCGCACTCAAAGGTAGGGCATTTCCCATTGATATAGGAACTTCTGTACCAGAAACAATGGTATCTCCAATTATAGCCCCTCTGGGATGTAAAATATATCTCTTCTCACCATCCCCATAGTGTATGAGACAAATGCATGCATTTCGATTAGGGTCGTATTCTATGGTTACGATTCTACCAGATATCTCTTTTTCATTCCGTCGAAAGTCGATTTTACGGTATAGACGCTTATGACCTCCCCCTCTATGCCCTGCGGTAATGATCCCTCTGGCATTACGACCTTTACCACAACGATGCTGTCCATAGATCAAATTATTTCGTGGATTGGATTTCACTTGACTGTCTACGGCTCCATTGCGTGTGCTCGGGGTAGAAGTTTTGTATAAATGTATTGCCGTGTTATTAAGTCTTTTGCTTTAAGTTCTTTTCTTTATAAGAGGTGGAATAGAATAACCCGGTTGAAGCGTAATGATCATACGTCTGTAATGCATTTTATGTCCCATAATAGGTCCCATCCTTCTAACCTTTCCCGGGAGTCGATGACTATTCATAGCTATTACCTTGACACCAAAGAAGAGTTCGACCCAATGCTTTATTTCTGTCCTAGTTGATCCTGATTCGACATTAGAAGTATATTGATTGTTCCCCAATAAACGAAGACTTTTTTCTGTAAATACTGCATATTTGATTCCATCCATAAATCCATTTTCTTCCCTATGAGTTCCAGTATCGATAAGAATTCTAGTTCTTACTGTTCATATGTTATAGTATGAATATACCATACCAATTCGTTATGTATGTATGATGAGATTCCATTGATACAGAGCCAATTCCAATAGACTTCTTTAATGTTCCCATTGGCGTGCATCCAGCAGGAATTGAACCTACGAATTTGCCAATTATGAGTTGGGCGCTTTAACCATTCAGCCATGGATGCTTAACAGGGATCATCGTACATCGTGAATAACCAAAATCCAATTTAAATTAAATCTTTAGGAGGAATCAATGAGACGACATCAATTAAAATCCTGGATATTCGAATTGAGAGAGATATTGAGAGAGATCAAGAATTTTCACTATTTCTTAGATTCATGGATCAAATTTGATTCAGTGGGATCTTTCACTCACATTTTTTTCCACCAAGAACGTTTTCTGAAACTCTTTGACCCCCGAATTTGGAGTATCCTACTTTCACGTGATTCACAGGGTGCAACAAGCAATCGATATTTCACGATCAAAGGTGTACTACTGCTTGTAGTAGTGGTCCTTATATCTCGTATTAACAATCGAAAGATGATCGAAAGAAAAAATCTCTATTTGATGGGGCTTCTTCCTATACCTATGAATTCCATTGGACCCAGAAATGAGACATTGGAAGAATCTTTTTGGTCTTCCAATAGAAATAGGTTGATTGTTTCGCTCCTGTATCTTCCAAAAGGGAAAAAGATTTCTGAGAGTTGTTTCATGGATCCGCAAGAGAGTACTTGGGTTCTCCCAATAAAGAAAAAGTGTATCATGCCTGAATCTAACCGGGGTTCGCGGTGGTGGAGGAACCGGATCGGAAAAAAGAGGGATTCTAGTTGTCAGATATCTAATGAAACCGTAGCTGGAATTGAGATTTCATTCAAAGAGAAAGATAGCAAATATCTGGAGTTTCTTTTTTTATCCTATACGGATGATCCGATCCGCAAGGACCCTGATTGGGAATTATTTGATCGTCTTTCTCCGAGGAAGAAACGAAACATAATCAACTTGAATTCGGGACAGCTATTCGAAATCTTAGGGAAAGACTTGATTTGTTATCTCATGTCTGCTTTTCGTGAAAAAAGACCAATTCAGGGGGGGAGTTTCTTCAAACAACAAGGAGCTGGGGCAACTATGCAATCCAATGATATCGAGCATGTTTTCCATCTCTTCTCGAGAAACAAGTGGGGTATTTCTTTGCAAAATTGTGCTCAATTTCATATGTGGCAATTCCGCCAAGATCTTTTCGTTAGTTGGGGGAAGAATCAGCACGAATCGGATTTTTTGAGGAACGTCTCGAGAGAGAATTGGATTTGGTTAGACAATGTGTGGTTGGTTAACAAGGATCGGTTTTTTAGCA